ATTCTCGGTATAGCTTTTGCCATATTTTTTCATCTCATAAATATGAGTCAGAGATATATGGATATATCCATTTCGTGTCAAAAAAGACCCTCCCTTTTTACTTTTACATCAGGTGTTTTAACAAGTCTGATTATCCTTGTCTTTGTTTATGTCTTGGGTTGGAACAAATTACTATAATCCGTCCCCGCCTACGGATTAGTCGACATTTTTCACAAATTTTACGAACAGAAGTTCTTATTTTCATATTTGGCATTCCTCATTTTAATTCTGAATCTACTTTTTGGAAGAAAATAGGTTTCTTTAAATTTTTCATCTCGAATCATATTCCCACGAAAGAAATGTTGAAGTTGATAAAAACACCTAATCTTTCGAATCCTTATTGCGAAGTCGATAAATTATACGTCCTCTGGTTGAATCATAACGACTTACTTCAATTTTGACTCTATCGCCTGGTAGTATCCGTATAAAACTACGTCGGATCTTTCCTGAAACATAACCTAGAATTATATCTTGATTATCTAAGCGAATCCGGAACATACCGTTGGGAAGGGATTCAGTAATTAAACCTTCATGAATCCATTTTTGTTCTTTCATTCCAGGTAAAGCCTCCTTGAAGTATCAACTGATGGAGTAGGAACGATATTAGACAACCCGCCCCTTTTCTTTTTGTTTTCACAAATAAGAAGTTTCGGACCCAATTCGTATATTATAAGGATTACCATATATAACACAAAACTTCTCCACCAATTCGTTCTAGTCGAGCCTCTCGGTCTGTCATTATACCTTGAGAAGTAGAAATAATTACAATTCCCATCCCACCTAAAATTCTAGGAATTCGTTGGTAATTCGAATAGATTCGTAGACCAGGCCGACTGATTCGTTTTAAATTTAAAAAATTTCTATAAGGCCTTTTCCTATTCCTTCTATGCCGTAGGGTTAAAACCAAAAAATCTTTTTTGGTTTCTTGATGTTTTCTCACGTTTTCGATAAAACCTTCTCGTAAAAGTATTTTAACAATATTTTCAGTGATATTAGTAGATGCTATTCGAACCACCCTTTTTCTATCCATATCAGCGTTTCGTATAGAGGTTATTATGTCAGCAATAGTATCCCTACCCATGGTGAATTAAAATTCTTGGTGCTCCCCAATTTTTATATAATCAACATGTTTTTCTTGTTTTTTACTTATTTGTTTATGAATTTAAATTAAAGGCATATGCATGAGACACAATCTACTATAAATTCTTAATCTCTTTCTTTCAAATACCTTACTATAACATAACCATATGATGATGGTCTTATCTTATTTTAAAAGACCTTACAATACCTCCGGAGCTAATGAAACTATTTTAGTAAAATTTAACTGTCTCAATTCCCGGGCAATTGCACCAAAAACTCGAGTTCCTTTGGGGTTTCCTTCTTGGTCAATGACAACCGCAGCATTGTCATCATATCGTATTATCATACCGTTATCACGTTTGAGTTCTTTACAAGTACGTACAATTACAGCTCTGACCACCTCTGATCTTGCTAGGGGCATATTTGGCACTGCTTCTTTGATCACAGCAACAATAACGTCACCGATATGAGCATATCGACGATTGCTAGCTCCTATGATTCGAATACACATCAATTCTCGAGCCCCGCTGTTATCCGCTACATTCAAAAGAGTCTGAGGTTGAATCATATCAGTTTTTTAGAATATATTCTTTCAATGCAAAGCAAAGAGTGAAGAAAAAAAAAGAAATATTGTTTGTCCAAAGAAAGAAACCGGCACCCGTGGTTGTTTTTTTATCCCCAAGACCTTTTTCTTTTGATTCTTTTTATCCCGAAATAATAAATTGAGTTCGTATAGGCATTTTGGACGATGCTATTGAAATCGCCCTTCTGGCTATATTTTCTGTTACTCCACCCATTTCATAAAGTATTCGACCTGGTTTAACAACAGCTACCCAATATTCGGGGGATCCTTTCCCCGAACCCATACGTGTTTCTGCGGGTCTTACTGTAACCGGTTTGTCTGGAAATATACGTACCCATATTTTTCCACCGCGGCGTGCATTTCGTGTCATTGCTCGTCGACCTGCTTCTATTTGTCTAGATGTGATCCAAGCAGGTTCAAGTGCCTGAAGAGCATATTTACCGAAAGAAATATGATTACCTCGATAAGATATTCCCTTCATTCTTCCTCTATGTTGTTTACGAAATCTGGTTCTTTTGGGGTTATAGTTGATGGTTGGTTCTGAATTCCATCTCTACTACAGAACTGGACATGAGAGTTTCTTCTCATCCAGCTCCTCGCGAATAATAAAATTTTCAAATTGTCTATTATTCATTTGTATATCTTGTTTTTTTAGCTAACTAAACATATTAATATTTCTATTTTAAATTTTTAAATATCGTATTTTTTTATGTTATAACGAATCTTTTTTTTGTTTTGCTTTTTATCCTATTGTATTGACCAAAAATTATCAATTCAAGAAAATAAAGTTTTCACGGG